CAAGTACCGGCCGAGGACCAGGAAACCACCCGCCCCCGCACATCTGTAACGGTGACTATGGTATTATTGAAACTTGCTTGAACATGAATAACTCCCTTTGGTATTCTACGTGCACTCTTACGTGAACCAATACGTACATTCCTACGTGAACCAGTTCTCGGTATAGCTTTTGCCATATTGTATCATCTCATAAATATGAGTCAGAAATATATGGATATATCCATTTTATGTCAAAACAGATTTCTTATTTGTACATTGAGCCCTTTAGCGAGTCTAATTATCCTTGTCTTTGTTTATGTCTCGGGTTGGAACAAATTACTATAATGCGCCCCCGCCTACGGATTAGTCGACATTTTTCACAAATTTTTCGAACGGAAGCTCTTATTTTCATATTTGTCATTCCTTATCTTAATTCTTTTTTGGTAGAAAATAAGTTTCTTGAAATTTTGCATCTCGAATCGTATCGAATAAAAATGACCTAATCTTTCGAATCCTTGTTTCGGAGTCGATAAATTATACGTCCTCTGGTTGAATCATAACGACTTACTTCAATTTTGACTTTATCTCCTGGCAGTATCCGTATAAAACTACGTCGGATCTTTCCTGAAACGTAACCTAGAATCAGATCTTCATTATCTAACCGAACTCGGAACATGCCATTGGGAAGCGATTCAGTAATTAAACCTTCATGAATCCATTTTTGTTCTTTCATTTCAGGTAAAGCCCCCCTGAAGTATCAATTAATGGAGGAAAGACGATATTAGACAACTCATCCCCTTTCTTTTTTTTTTTACAAATAGGAAGAGGTTTCGGATCCCATTTGGATATTAAATGGATTACCATATATAACACAAAATTTCTCCACCGATTCGTTCTAGTCGAGCCTCCCGGTCTGTCATTATACCCCGAGAAGTAGAAAGAATTACAATTCCCATCCCACCTAAAATTCTAGGAATTCGTTGAGAGTTAGAATAGATTCGTAAACCGGGTCTACTGATCCGTTTTAAATTTAAAAAATTTCTATAGGGTCTTTTCCCATTCCTTCTATGTCGAAGGGTTAAAACCAAAAAATATTTGTTTTTTTCTCGATGTTTTCTGACGTTTTCGATAAAACCCTCTCGGAAAAGTATTTTAACAATATTTTCGGTAATATTAGTAGATGCTATGCGAACAACTCTTTTTCTATCCATATCAGCATTTCGTATAGAGGTTATTATCTCAGCAATAGTGTCTCTACCCATGATGGACTAAAATTATTGGTGTCTCAAAATTGGATATAATCAACATGTTTTTTTTTCTTTTTTTTATTGATTTATGAATAGGAATTTTGCAAGGTATATGCGTGAGACACAATCTACGAATTAATCTAGTTCTTAATCTATTTCTTTCAAATACCCCAAAGATATCACGATCTCATTTTATTTTATAATACCTCGGGAGCTAATGAAACTATTTTAGTAAAATTCAATTGTCTCAATTCACGGGGGATTGCCCCAAAAATTCGAGTTCCTTTTGGATTTCCTTCTTGATCAATCACAACTGCAGCATTGTCATCATATCGTATTATCATACCGCTGTCACGTTTTAGTTCTTTACAGGTACGAACAATTACAGCTCTCACTATTTCTGATTTTTCTAGGGGCATATTTGGTACTGCTTCTTTAATCACAGCAACAATAACGTCACCAATATGAGCATATCGACGATTACTAGCTCCTATGATTCGAATACACATCAATTCTCGAGCCCCGCTGTTATCCGCTACGTTTAAATGGGTCTGAGGTTGAATCATATCAAATTTTTTGTTTATTCTTCCAATGCAAAGGATGAAGAAAATAAAAGAAATATTGTTTGTCCAAAAAAAGAAACCTGCGTTTTTGTTTCATCCCTAAGATTCATCTCTGTCGGTTCTACATTTTTATCCCGAAATAATAAATTGAGTTCGTATAGGCATTTTAGATGCTGCTATTAAAATAGCCCTTCTAGCTATATTTTCGGTTACTCCACCTATTTCATATAGTATTCGCCCCGGTTTAACAACAGCTACCCAATATTCAGGGGATCCTTTCCCCGAACCCATACGTGTTTCAGCAGGTCTTACTGTAACTGGTTTGTCTGGAAATATACGGACCCATATTTTTCCACCACGGCGTGCATTTCGTGTCATTGCTCGTCGACCTGCTTCGATTTGTCTAGATGTGATCCAAGCAGGTTCAAGTGCCTGAAGAGCATATTTACCGAAACAAATATGATTACCTCGATAAGATATTCCCTTCATTCTTCCTCTATGTTGTTTACGGAATCTAGTTCTTTTGGGGTTCTAGTTGATGGTTGTTTCAGAATTCCATCTCTACTACAGAACTGGACGTGAGAGTTTCTTCTCATCCAGCTCCTCGCGACTAAAAGGATTCAAAATTGAATTTCAATTAATTTGAATAGATATTTGAATAGATATTTGAATAGATAAGATATTAGAACATTTTTATAAAAAAAAATTTCT